GAATGGAACGTATGAAATACGTATGAACGAAGGAATAAAGAGAATTTTCTACTTATACTACTTATAATTGGAATGGAATTTTCGAAAGGGATACAAATGGAAAAGAATTGATAAAACGTTTCTAGAAACAGAATTCTGCCACTTACACTTAGGCTTTCTATGTTATGGAATTTTGTATAGAATATAAAAAGGGATTCCATTTCTACCATTATTACGATATTCCATATTCCAATCCGCTTGAATATCAGAAAACTCGATGGATTTGGTATTTGATCTTTTGGCTAAGATAAATAAAATAAAAAGACATAAAAAAGAAAAATAGAGTCGATTTTGTAGTACTTAACCCCCTTTCAAGATTCCATTGTTTAAAAAAGGGATTAGCGGAGAAGAGAAAAATTTTTACCTATTTTTTAGTCGAATTTGTAGCATACAATGCGGATTATGAAGTGTATTAGAGGGGTTATATTTATTAAACATGTCCAGATATAGCTATCGATATTATATATAGGTCTTCAACTTATGTTCTGGGGTTTACATATACTCATATATATTGTTATAATTGAAATAGAGAAAGATTTTTTATTGAAAAGAAAAAATACTGAATAAACACCGATTCGTTTAGTTCTGTATCAATTTTTTTCTTATGTCATTAGGAAAAAAAGTTTGAGATTCAAATTCAAGTCTCGTTCATGAATTCGCCGTCAGCAGCCAACAGTTAATGGTTCAAATTTATCATCTGTTTTTGTTTAATATAAAGGTGAGTAGGACTGTTTAAGCATTGTGTGTTTTGAGATACTATAAATCAATCGAAGGGGCGGATCAAATCCAATCAAAAAGGGGAATTCTTTTCGGCAAAGGCTTAATAAAACCGGATTAAAAATACAAGTACAAAAAAATAAGTTCAGTAATCCAACCCTAAGCGAGAAATTTTTCAGCCATTTTTTTTGGTATCGTTTTGGCGATATGGCCGAGTGGTAAGGCGGGGGACTGCAAATCCTTTTTCCCCAGTTCAAATCCGGGTGTCGCCTGATCAACAAAAGACTCGAAATCCCTTATTCTGTTCTGCTGATAGCGGATATAAACTCACCGAATTATTTCACAGCAGACACAGCAGAAAGGGACCGTGCATTCGGTCTAAAGCTTTTTTAAAATAAAAGTAAAATAAAAGATTGCAAATCTTTGTATCTAGGATTCAAGGAAAGATTAGAACGGTGAGGGGGGTTATCAAGACTTCCTGATTCCTTTCTATTCTACTACTTTGAATTGATTCATCAATAGTGTTCGGTCAAAATCCCTTTTTGACTCTGCGCCGTCAATTCCATTATTATTAATGAGCAATAATGGAATAATTCCGTCATAGAGATAGGGGACATAATTAACATGGATATAGTAAGTCTCGCTTGGGCTGCTTTAATGGTAGTCTTTACGTTTTCCCTTTCACTGGTAGTATGGGGAAGAAGTGGACTCTAGAGGTACTACTAATTAGTTGAGGAATCACCCGTATCAATTGTTTTATAGATCGTTCTGCAACGCGTTTTGAATTCTATTCTAAAAAAAAGATCCTCATTTCGGAATTACATTGGATTCTAGTGGACTAATGGATTATATGACCGAAACTCTTTCAATCAAATAGAGATTTCAATGATTCTCATCTTCGTATCTAGAAAGCAAGGGGGATACAGATGATTCTAATTTTATTTCAACCCAATTCTTACTCCATTTTCTATTTCAATGAGCGGGATGGTACCATAATTATAGATGGATACCGAGGAAAACCTGACTCCCCCTTCCCTTTTTCCCTCTTTTCTTTACTTGTCCTGCTCAAAAAGGAATTTTTGAAGTATATACGTGCTTTCTATGATAAAAAATATAGACATAGCGGTTGTCTAACGAAATACTATAACATAATAAGATCTTGCCTTAGGGGAGGCACATATTGCGCACCTACCGCTTGTTTTATTATTTTCGAAATAAAATTTCTAGTTTCTTTATCGACTCATTTCATATCCGGGTTGAAGCATTAAAAATTTGTGAGGTTTCTTATTTATTTCCTTTCGAAATCTAAAGAAGTACCCATAGAACTCCTGTCAATTGTCAATGAATCAATCCATTTTTTCTTCGGAATGCTAGAATATAAAAAGAATTACTACTTTATTTTATTAATATATGCTCATAATAATCCTTTTTCTTTCGTTAATTTGATTCCTTCGATAGAGCACTAGACTAAATAATAATAAATCGAAATCTAAAAATTAGAGTAAGACAGACAAGACAATTATTTCAGATTGATCGTAACAAATTGTAGATTGATCAACACGAAACCTCTGCCTTTAATTATATTAGTTATATTAATAAGTAAAGTGTAACTTTATACGCTCCAATAACATATAGTATGATAAGAAAGAAAGATTCATATATTTCTTTCTTTCTTATTATACTATCGGATCTCATAGAAGACTGTCGATTAGAGTCTGCTCATTTCATTTAAGACGTTAAATTG